ATTCCTATGATGTAATAGGAGCTTATTGGCAGAAAAGAATCCATTTAGATAGTCCTTTATGGGTTCGGTGGCAACTAGATCAACGCGTTATTGCTTTAAGAGAAGCCCCCATTGAAGTTTATTATGAATCTTTTGGGACGTATCATGAGATTTATGGACACTATCTAATAGCAAGAAGTATAAAAAAAGCAAATTTTTGTATATACATTCGAACCACTGTTGGTCATATTTCTCTTTATCGAGAAATCGAAGAAGCTATACAAGGCTTTTGTCAAGCCTGTTCAGACGATACACTATATTTAATCAGAGGGATCTAAACTAAGTAATTCTATACTAAACTAACTATCGGCACAAATTCAGTTCTCTTCGGTTGCACTAGAACCAAACCCCAGTTCCTGAATTTCTATGCGAATTAAGATCGAGAAAAGGAAGTTTTCCAATCATTGACTCAAAATCCATTGTCGAACCCTACACAGCCGAATATGGAGGTACTTATGGCCGAACGGACCAATTTGGTCTTTCACAATAAAGTGATAGATGGAACTGCCATTAAACGGATTATTAGCAGACTAATCGATCACTTCGGAATGGCATATACATCACACATCCTGGATCAAGTAAAGACTATGGGGTTCCAGCAAGCCACTGCTACATCCATTTCATTAGGAATTGATGATCTTTTAACAATACCTTCTAAGAGATGGCTAGTCCAAGATGCTGAACAACAAAGTTTGATTTTTGAAAACCACTATCATTATGGAAATGTACACGCGGTAGAAAAATTACGCCAATCCATTGAGGTATGGTATGCTACAAGTGAATATTTACGACATGAAATGAATCCTAATTTTAGGATGACGGACCCTTTTAATTCAGTCCATATAATGTCTTTTTCGGGAGCTAGAGGAAATGCATCTCAAGTACACCAATTAGTCGGGATGAGAGGATTAATGTCGGATCCACAAGGGCAAATGATTGATTTACCTATTCAAAGCAATTTACGCGAAGGATTGTCGTTAACAGAATATATCATTTCTTGCTATGGAGCCAGAAAGGGAGTTGTGGATACTGCTGTACGAACATCAGATGCTGGATATCTTACGCGCAGACTTGTTGAAGTAGTTCAACACATTGTTGTACGTAGAAGAGATTGTGGGACTACCCGAGGGATCGCTGTGCGTCTTCGAAATGGGATGATGGCCGAAAGAATTTTCATCCAAACATTAATTGGTCGTGTATTAGCAGACAATATATATATGGGCCCGCGATGCATTGCCATTCGAAATCAAGATATTGGGGTTGGACTTGTCAATCGATTTATAAATTTTCAACCCAAAACAATATCTATTCGAACTCCTTTTACTTGCAGGAGTACCCTTTGGATCTGTCGATTCTGTTATGGCCGGAGTCCTACTCATGGTGACCTGGTGGAATTGGGAGAAGCTGTAGGTATTATTGCGGGTCAATCTATTGGAGAACCGGGTACTCAATTAACATTAAGAACGTTTCATACCGGTGGAGTATTCACAGGGGGTACCGCAGAACATGTACGAGCCCCTTCTAATGGAAAAATCAAATTTAATGAAGATTTGGTTCATCCTACACGTACACGTCACGGGCATCCTGCTTTTTTATGTTATATCGATTTGTATGTAACTATTGAGAGTCAAGATAGTCTACATAACGTGATTATTCCACCAAAAAGTTTTCTTTTAGTTCAAAATAATCAATATGTAGAATCAGAACAAGTGATTGCTGAAATTCGCGCGAGAGCATACACTTTGAATTTTAAAGAGAAAGTTCGAAAACATATTTATTCCGACTCAGAAGGAGAAATGCACTGGAGCACCGATGTATATCATGCACCTGAATTTACATATAGTAATATCCATCTCTTACCAAAAACAAGCCATTTATGGATATTAGCAGGAGGTTCGTGCAGATCCAGTATAGTCCTACTCCATAAGGATCAAGATCAAATGAAGGCCCATTCTCTTTCTGTCGAAAGAAGATCTCTTTCTAGCCCATCAGTCAATAATGATCAAGTTAAATACAAATTCTTTAGTTCAAACCTTTCGGGTAAAAACGAAAGGGGGATTCCTGATTATTCAAAACGTAATCGAATCCTATGTACTGGTTATTCTAATCTCAAATATCCTGGTATCCTCCACGAAAATGCTGATTTATTAGCAAAAAAGAGAAAAAATCGATTTAGCATTCCATTTCAATTCATTGAAGAAGGGGAGACAGAAATAATGACCCACTCCGGTATCTCAATTGAAATACCTATACATGGCATTTTCCGTAGAAATAGTATTTTTGCTTATTTCGACGACCCCCAATACCGAAGAAAGAGTTCTGGAATTACTAAATATGGGCCTATAGGAGAGCATTCAATCGTCAAAAAAGAAGATTTAATTGAGCATCGAGGACTCAAAGAATTTAAGCCAAAATATCAAATGAAAGTCAATTATTTTTTTTTCATTCCCGAAGAAGTTTATATTTTACCCGAATCTTCTTCCTTAATGGTACGGAACAATAGTATCATTGGAATAGATACAAAAATTACTTTAAATATAAGAAGTCCAGTAGGCGGATTGGTTCGAGTCGAGAAAAAAAAAAAAAAAATAGAACTGAAAATCTTTTCTGGCGATATTCATTTTCCGGGAGAGATAGATAAGATATCCAGACACAGTGGTATTTTGATACCACCTCAAAGGGTAAAAACAAATTTGAAAGAATCAAAAAAAGTGAAAAATTGGATCTATGTCCAACGGATTACACCGAGCAAGAAAAAGTATTTTGTTTTGGTTCGCCCAGTAATCATATATGAAATAGTGGACGGTATAAATTTAGAAACCCTTTTCCCCCAAGATCTTTTGCAGGAAAAGGAGAATTTGAAACTTCGAGTTGTAAATTTTATTCTTTATGGAAATGGGAAACCGATTCGCGGAATTTCTGACACAGGTATTCAATTAGTTCGTACTTCTTTAGTGTTGAATTGGGAACAAGACAAAAACAATTCTTCTGTCGAAGAGGCCCGTCCTTCTTTTATTGAAGTAAATACAAATGGTCTGATTCGTGATTTCCTAAAAATACACTTAGTGGAATCCCATATTTCATATATCAGCAGAAAGAGGAATGATTCATCAGGTTCAGGATTAATCTCTGATAATGGGTCAGCTCGTACAAATATGAATCCTTTTTTTTCTGTTTATTCTAAGGCAAAGATTCAACAATCACGTAAACAAAATCAAGAAACTATTATTATCTTATTGAATAGAAATAAGGAATGTCAATCTTCTATAACTTTGTCATCATCTAATTGTTTTCGATTAGATCGATTCGGCGATGAAAAAGATTACAATGGAATAAAAGAATCAATTAAAAAAGATTCTCGAATTCCAATTAGAAATTCGTTGTTGGGCCCTTTAGGAACAGCACATCCAATTGCAAATTCTTTTTCATTTTACCAGTTACTAACGCATAATGAGATTTCAATAACGAAATATTTGAAACTTGACAATTTAAACCGAGCTTTTCTAGTAATTAAATGTTTTTTAATGGATGAAAACGGGAGAATAGGTAATCCCGCTCCAGGCAGTAACAGCGTTTTTAATGCATTCCATTTGAATTGGTATTTTCTACATAATGATTATAATCATTATTATTGTGAATGTGAAAAAAAATTCATAATAATTAGCCTTGGACAGTTTATTTGTGAAAATGTATCTATAGCGAAAAATGGCCCACACCTAAAATCCGGTCAAGTTGTAATTGTTCGCGCCGATTCTGTAGTAATAAGATCTGCTAAGCCTTATTTGGCTACTCCGGGAGCAACCGTTCACGGTCATTATGGAGAAATCCTCTCTAAAGGCGATACATTAGTTACATTTATATATGAAAAATCGAGATCTGGTGATATAACTCAAGGTCTTCCAAAAGTGGAACAAGTCTTAGAAGTGCGTTCAATTGATTCAATATCTATAAATCTCGAAAAGAGAGTTGAGGGTTGGGATGAACGTATAAGAAGAATTCTTGGAATTCCTTGGGGATTCTTGATTGGTGCGGAACTAACTATAGTGCAAAGTCGTATTTTTTTGGTTAATAAGATCCAAAAAGTTTATCGATCCCAGGGGGTGCAAATCCATAATAAACATATAGAAATTATTGTCCGGCAAATAACATCAAAAGTTGTGGTTTCAGAAGATGGAATGTCGAATGTTTTTTTACCCGGAGAACTAATTGGATTGTTGCGAGCGGAACGAACGGGTCGGGCCTTGGAAGAAGCAATTTGTTACCGAGCTATCTTATTGGGAATAACGAGAACATCTCTGAATACTCAAAGTTTCATATCCGAGGCGAGCTTTCAAGAGACTGCTCGCGTTTTAGCAAAAGCCGCTCTCCGAGGTCGGATCGATTGGTTGAAAGGCCTGAAAGAAAATGTTGTTTTGGGTAGTATGATCCCCGTTGGTACTGGATTCGATGGATTAATACACCTTTTAAGGCAATATAAAAGCATTCCTGTGAAAACAAAAAAGAAGACTTTATTTGAAGGGAAAATGAGAAATATTTTGTTCCACCACAGGGAATTATTCGATTCTTGTGTTTCACAAAATTTCTATGATACAGCAGAATAATCGTGTAATTTTTAGGATTTAATGATTCCTGAGAGGGGATTCCACCATTTACCTATAATGGCCCTTTTTTTATATGTCATTTGTTACTAGCAATAAAGAAATAAATAGAATAACGAATAGAAAGAAATTAATTGCTTGGAGCGTGGATCAACGCCAATCGCAGGGAAAAAAGAAGGTTCCATCGGAACAATTATTTATTTCAAGGTGCCTCATCTCTCTTTTTTCAAAGAAAAAAGAGAGATGAAGTGTGGGGAAAAATGATAAGAAGATATTGGAACATTAATTTGGAAGAGATGCTGGAAGCAGGAGTTCATTTTGGTCATGGTACTAGAAAATGGAATCCGAGAATGGCACCTTATATTTCTGCAAAGCGTAAAGGTATTCATATTACAAATCTTACTAGAACTGCTCGTTTTTTATCAGAAGCTTGTGATTTAGTTTTTGATGCAGCAAGGAAAAGAAAACAATTCTTAATTGTTGGTACAAAAAATAAAGCAGCTGATTCAGTAGTAAGGGCTGCAAGAATGGCTAGGTGCCATTATGTTAATAAAAAATGGCTCGGAGGAATTTTAACGAATTGGTCTACTACAGAAACAAGACTTCAAAAGTTCAGGGACTTGGCAATGGAACAAAAGACAGGAAGACTCAACCGTCTTCCAAAAGGGGATGCGGCTAGATTGAAGAGACAGTTATCTCACTTACAAACATACCTGGGCGGGATTAGATATATGACGGGATTACCCGATATTGTAATAATAATTGATCAGCAAGAAGAATATACGGCTCTTCGAGAATGTATCACTTTGGGAATTCCAACGATTTGTTTAATTGATACAAATTGTGACCCCGATCTCGCAGATATTTCGATTCCAGCGAACGATGACGCTATAGCTTCAATCCGATTAATTCTTAACAAATTAGTATTTGCAATTTGTGAAGGCCGTTCTAGCTATATACGAAATGCTTGATTAATAATAAAAGAAATAATATTAGATAAAAAAATGATTTTGTTAACCCAATAAATTTATGGAATCAGTTACTATTCCTCAATTGAATAAAAGAGATAAAAAGAATTGGAAAAATTCTGCGATTAGTTCGTATTGAAAAAATATACAATTCAAGTGGGCAAATCAAAAAAAAAAAAGAAGAGAGGGTTGTATCAGTTGAATCAAAATAATTTATTTAAAAGTTTTCATTCAGGGGGCAATATGAATGTTCTATCATGTTCCATCAACACATTAAAAGGGTTCTACGACATATCCGGTGTGGAAGTAGGCCAGCATTTCTATTGGGAAATAGGGGGTTTCCAAGTCCATGCCCAAGTACTTATTACTTCTTGGGTTGTAATTGCTATCTTATTAGGTTCGGCCATTGTAGCTCTTCGGAATCCACAAACCATTCCGACTGACGGTCAGAATTTTTTTGAATATGTCCTTGAATTCATTCGAGACGTGAGCAAAACTCAGATTGGAGAAGAATATAGTCCATGGGTTCCTTTTATTGGAACTATGTTTCTTTTTATTTTTGTTTCTAATTGGTCAGGGGCCCTTTTACCTTGGAAAATCATAGAGTTACCCCATGGCGAGTTAGCTGCACCTACGAATGATATAAATACTACCGTTGCTTTAGCTTTACTTACGTCAATAGCATATTTTTATGCGGGCCTTAGCAAAAAAGGGTTAGGTTATTTCAGTAAATATATTCAACCAACTCCAATTCTTTTACCCATTAATATTTTAGAAGATTTTACAAAACCTTTATCGCTTAGCTTTCGACTTTTCGGAAATATATTAGCGGATGAATTAGTAGTTGTTGTTCTTGTTTCTTTAGTACCTTCAGCGGTTCCTATACCTGTCATGTTCCTTGGATTATTTACAAGTGGTATTCAAGCTCTTATTTTTGCAACTTTAGCTGCTGCTTATATAGGCGAATCCATGGAAGGGCATCATTGACGAATTTTAGAAAGAGTTTTTTCTCTTGATCAAGGCAATCTATATCTATGCCAGAATCCATTTAGTGAACATAAATATAGACAGATATAGACAAAAATAGCCAAAACGGTTTATACGAGCTAGAGGAATAATCAAAAATATTACGATAGTAGGGAATTTCAAAAAAAAAAGGGGGGGGGAGAGATCTAAAAGATCTTTTTCCTACACCTACAATTTTGTCCCCTTTATGACTCCTTCCAATAAATATTCTCTTTATATATATATATTTATTGTTTTCATTCATGCAATTACAATTTTAGGAGGCATAAGGAGTCATAATCTACATAAGAATTCTTTATTTGTTTACAATGTGAATGTGAGATTCAAAGAAAAGAGGTTCTATAGAGTAATTCCCCTTTCAGTCAGATTTCGTTAATTCAATGATTGATCAAAAGAAAATCTTAATAAATTATTTATATATATATATTTAAAAAATCGCATTAATTTAGATCAATCAAAGACTTCTATTTCTATGGAATGATTCAGACTAATTCATATATCTCTTTAGGTTGATTATATTCGTGTAAGATAATGCTAAATAAAAGGAAGTGAAGCATTTTTTTTTTTACACTTTCTAAAAAATGAGATTTAGAAGAAGAGTAAGAGTGGGATCAAACTAGGAGACTAAGTATATTTAATATAGAATGATTAGAAACCAACTTTCTTTTGTGGATGTTTAAAAAAATGATTTTGACTCTGATTAAATGTAAGATACAAATAATTAGTTTACGTTATGGAAGAAAGACATGTATATGTAATATTAAGTATTAACGAGTTATGTATGAGCTAAAAATAGATTTAATCTGACTTACTACTACTGGGAATTTAGATAGGGATTTCAAGAAAATTCCTTTTTATTTATAACTTTG